ATTTCCACGATACATCAGAACAATCATTTATAGGTATAGGATTTAATGATTCCTAAAAGCGGATTTAGCCTTTTATTTGAAAACATTTGATTTCGTTTAGTAATAGTAAAAATGATAATAATGAATAGAAAAGGAATAATGTAATGGCTTAGGTCGTATATCTACGGCCAATTTGCGGTAGAAGAGAAGGTTCCATCGGAACAATTATTTATTTTAGGATACCCTCGTCTCTTTTTTTTTTAAAAAAAAAAAAAGAGGGGGGGTGTGGGGAGAAATGACAAAAAGATATTGGAACACCGATTTGGAAGAGATGATGAAGGCCGGAGTTCATTTTGGACATGGTACTAGGAAATGGAATCCTAAAATGGCCTCTTATATTTCTGCAAAGCGTAAAGGTATTCATATTATAAATCTTGCTAGAACCGCTCGTTTTTTATCAGAAGCCTGTGATTTGGTTTTTGATGCAGCAAGTAAGGGAAAACAATTCTTAATCGTTGGCACTAAAAATAAAGCAGCTGACCTAGTAGCATGGGCTGCAATAAGGGCTCGGTGTCATTATGTTAATAAAAAATGGCTTGGCGGTATGTTAACGAATTGGTCCACTACAGAAACGAGACTTCATAAGTTTAGAGACTTGAGAACAGAACAAAAAACAGGGAGACTCCATCGTCTTCCGAAAAGAGATGCGGCCGTGTTGAAAAGACAATTATCTCACTTGCAAACATATCTGGGCGGGATTAAATATATGACGGGGTTACCAGATATTGTAATCATCATTGATCAACACGAAGAATATACGGCCCTTCAAGAATGTATCACTTTGGAAATTCCAACAATTTGTTTAATCGATACAAATTGTGACCCCGATCTTGCAGATATTTCGATTCCAGCCAACGATGATGCTATATCTTCAATTCGATTAATTCTTAACAAATTAGTATTCGCAATTCGTGAAGGGCGTTCTAGTTATATAATAAATCCGTAATTCATAATCATATAATTTAATAATAAGATAAAAAACTTAACTTACTTTGGAAATTTCATAGAGTTTTGTAATCAGTTACTATTTATGAATCTCAGATACTCTTTTTGGATCTAAAAAAAGAGATAAAAAACTGGGGATATTATGTGATTCGTTGTATTCAAGAATTGAATTGGTATTATAAATATATATGGGATTCAAGTAGTCACGTAGAGAAAGAGACGTTTGAATCAAAATAATTTTCTTTAAAGCTATATTTTTTTAAGAGGGCAATATGAATGTTCTATCCTGTTCTATCAACACACTAAAGGGGTTATACGATATTTCTGGTGTGGAAGTAGGCCAACATTTCTATTGGAAAATAGGAGGTTTTCAAGTCCACGGCCAAGTACTTATTACTTCTTGGGTTGTAATTGCTATCTTATTGGGTTCAGCTACTCTAACTGTTCGGAACCCACAAACCATTCCGACCGGTGGTCAGAATTTCTTCGAATATGTACTTGAATTCATTCGAGATGTGAGTAAAACTCAAATTGGAGAAGAATATGGCCCCTGGGTTCCTTTTATTGGAACAATGTTTCTATTTATTTTTGTTTCTAATTGGTCAGGAGCGCTTTTACCTTGGAAAATCATACAATTACCTCATGGGGAGTTAGCCGCACCCACGAATGATATAAATACTACTGTTGCTTTGGCTTTACTCACGTCAGTGGCATATTTCTATGCGGGTCTTACCAAAAAGGGATTGGGTTATTTCGGGAAATATATTCAACCAACCCCAATCCTTTTACCCATTAACATCTTAGAAGATTTCACAAAGCCTTTATCACTTAGTTTTCGACTTTTCGGAAATATATTAGCTGATGAATTAGTAGTTGTTGTTCTTGTTTCTTTAGTACCTTTAGTGGTTCCTATACCTGTCATGTTCCTTGGATTATTTACAAGTGGTATTCAAGCTCTGATTTTTGCAACTTTAGCCGCGGCTTATATAGGGGAATCCATGGAGGGCCATCATTGACTAGTTTTTGAAAGATTCTTTTTTAGCTTATCCCAAGGTAATGTATGCGTGGCTCAAAAAAAATTTAATCTAATCTAATTAGGAAATCTAAATATACAACTCACTATATACAATCTAGAGTAATAGCCAAAGATATTAGAGTAGAGAGTTGTAAAAAAAAAAGGGAAAGAGATCTAAAAGATCTTTTTCCTAAAATTCTTGGTTGATCCACTTATATTATACCATTCTCTCCTGAATAGATATTCATTTTATATTGCTGGTCGGCCAATCCTAATATTTCCTATTCGGAATCAGAATTTGAATAAGAATTCTTGTGGTTTACGACGTGTGAGTAAAAAAAGAGGGGTGCTCTATAGAAGGATTCCCCTTTCAGTTGATTTTCTTCAGCGATTGACCAAAATAAAATTTTCAGAAATAATAAATTGCGTGAACTTAGATCAATCAAATAATGATATTTCTATCCACTGATTCGGCCTAAGCAATTTGTCTATTTAGATTGTATCCATGCGGGAGAATGATAAAGAAAGGGGAAGAAGTATTTACAAACAAAAAAGGGATTCATAAAAAATAGGGTGATTCGGATCGGAGAGGGAGGTTTTACTAGGTATATTATATGTAAAAAAGCGCTATGCTATAAGTCAACTTGTTTTTCGACGCATAATTCTCGAATTCGATTGAATTTAAGATGAATGAAGAGTTGGTTTACGTTATGGAAGAAAGACATGTATAGGTGATTGATATTAAATATTGACTCGTTATATATGAACTAAAGAGATATTCAATTTGCCCTACTACTATAAATTTGATGGCTATTCCAATAGAAGTCTTTCCGTATCCTCTGGGACTGTGAGTTCAATGAATAAACAGATGAAATCAAGAAAAAAATCGAAGAATTCAAAGAATGGTTCGGAACAAAGAAATGGACGGACGAAAGTCGTACGGATTCGCAAAGACTTTGTCGATAGGAACTAAAAAAGAGATATCGAAGTAAAGTAGTTTTGATCCTTGAATAAGATTATTACTTCAATTTGAAGTTTGTAGTGACTTCGACTGGATGAATTGTAGCGATGGAATATTAAGTTAGAATTCATCGGCTGACTGTATCATTAACCATTTTTTTTTGTATGAGGAACTTATCATGAATCCACTGATTTCTGCCGCTTCCGTTATTGCTGCTGGATTGGCTGTAGGGCTTGCTTCTATTGGACCTGGAGTTGGTCAAGGTACTGCTGCGGGCCAAGCTGTAGAAGGTATCGCGAGACAGCCTGAGGCGGAGGGAAAAATACGAGGTACTTTATTGCTTAGTCTAGCTTTTATGGAAGCTTTAACAATTTATGGCCTGGTTGTAGCATTAGCACTTTTATTTGCGAATCCTTTTGTTTAATTTTATAAATTCGAAAAAGCAATAACCCACGGGAAGGGCTGATTTGTGGATGAGGAATTAGCATACTCACTCGCTTTCATCCTTTCCGTTCGTAGTCTAAGGGACCCCCTTTTATATTTTTTAGGAAGGGTTTAAATAAAGAAGGGGGTAATTCACCATTTCTAAATCGAATCTTTTTTGGCTCGATTTAGAAATAGTAAAATATATATATATATATCAAATATATCAAAGGGGGGGCAGGGCGATACAAAAAGAACTCTGTTCTTTTTTTTTAGTCTATCTATAAGAGGAGATCATATGAAAAATGTAACCGATTCTTTCGTTTCTTTAGGCCACTGGCCATCCGCCGGGAGTTTCGGGTTTAATACCGATATTTTAGCAACAAATCTAATAAATCTAAGTGTAGTGCTTGGGGTATTGGTTTTTTTTGGAAAGGGAGTGTGTGCGAGTTGTTTATTTCAAGAATAGGCTGGATCCAACCAGCTGTACTTTTTATGTTATAACTAGGAAAAGTAGGTACATTATCTCACGAATGACTTCTGAATAAAGAAATCATATGCAAGAACCATAGCATTTCGTTATTCGTTGGTAAATCCGCTTTGATTCTCTATCAACCAAAAATGTGGGACCATTAACTATGGTTAAAGCTAAATCGTTTGAAGTCCAGACGCAGCATGGTACTCTTTCTACCACAATATGAATATTAATATAGAGATGCTTTCAAAATGAATAATTTATCTATATAAGAACACTCATATGGATAAAATGATTTGAACCGCTTATTACAAAAATTGGGATTAAACCCCCTTTTATCCAATGATGAATCGACGACCTATGTATTGTGTATTAAAGGAAGAAAACCCTTTTTGGATTTTTGGATAAAAAAAAAAAGAAACAACTTTGTTGACAATTACATATTTTTGTTTGGTCAGAAGAGTCCTCCGACTTTTTTGGTTTTGGATTAGTGATTGGTTTTGATATTTTTATTTTGGAATATGAAGAGAGTAGAGGATAGGCTCATTACATTCAAAAAAAGATATGGGAATTTATCATAAGTAATTTAAGTAATTGAGCGTGAGAGCCAAATGAATCGAAAGATTCATGTTTGGTTCGGGAAGGGATCATGGAAGTTTTTAAATGAATGGAAAGAGAATCTACTTTCATTAAGTGATTTATTAGATAATCGAAAACAGAGGATCTTGAATACTATTCGAAATTCAGAAGAACTACGTGGGGGAGCCATTGAACAGCTGGAAAAGGCCCGGACACGCTTACGAAAAGTGGAAATGGAGGCAGATCAGTTTCGAGTCAATGGATACTCTGAGATAGAGCGAGAAAGAATTAATTTTATTAATTCCACTTCTAAGACTTTGAAACAACTAGAAAATTACAAAAACGAAACTATTCATTTTGAACAACAAAGGGCGATTAATCAAGTCCGACAACGGGTTTTCCAACAAGCCTTACAAGGGGCTCTAGGAACTCTGAGCAGTTGTTTGAACAACGAGTTACATTTACGTACTATACGTGCCAATATTGGCATGTTGGGGGCAATAACTGATTAGTCCTTCGACTCTAGGTATTATTTTTTTTTTAACTAAGTAAGAAAAACTCAT